TCCTTTTTGACAGGATTTTTGACAGGAATAAAAAAAAAAAAACAAAGAAATAAATATTGGAGTACGCTTCGATTTCATCCTAATGTAAATGGAGTAGTATACCAACAAAAGAAAGTATTCAATTTCATTGAAGTTACAGATGAGAATAACGAAAAATTTTTTTATTGAATTCTCATCCAAAGAAGAAAAAAAGATCGAATAACCGTTCTATGATGAAAAAACCCGCCCGTTTTATTTTGTATGTATAGGAGGTATACACTATACAATCAACTATATATATTCTGAATACTGGACTGGAAAGGAATTTGAGAATTCTTAAGATATAAGATATGGAATTATAGTCTAAATAGAATCGTGATCTAAAGAGATCCATTAACCTAAGTGCAAAAATAGATAACCTAAGTGCAAAAATAGACCCATCAATCAGCTGATTCGTTATAATTTAGTGATTGCCTTCGGTACCGGTATAAAATAACAGAAAAAGAGGCGAAGGCTGGTTTTGCAAACATGAATAGAATGTTTCTAACAGTTTTCATATTTTATATTTATCCGCCTAACCTCAAAAGAAAGATCTTTCTTTGACTTTGATGAAAATTTATCTATTTTTTATAGTTATAATTAGAATTAATTGGTCGTTCCTATCCAATAATCTACTAGTACCGGCTCGCTATTCACTCGGTTTTTGGGTCATAATCATTATGTAGGAGAGATGGCCGAGTGGTTGAAGGCGTAGCATTGGAACTGCTATGTAGGCTTTTGTTTACCGAGGGTTCGAATCCCTCTCTTTCCGTACCTTCATCTAATTCACTGATCTTACTAACCAAAAGAGTAAAATATATAAAATTATATTCCAACACAAAACAGTTAGACCTTTCTTTGATATATATTTTATTACTAATTACTGTGTCACGGAAAATACTGAAAGGAAAAGAGTAGACAAGGAATGAAAACCTCCCTCCCGTTCTATGATACCTAAATCGGAGAAAAATCCGGATCAAACTCTTATTTATCTTAACCTTAGGTTAATTTACTTCGACGAAAGGGATCAAAATTGTCCGAACCCTTGTGATTTTTTATTTTCTTTTCGTTAGGTTTAGGTCTGGCGCGAATAATATTCTACGACTAGCAATTCATTTATTTTCAAACCGACCCATTTACTATCTATTATTTGATTGACTAATCCTTTATATTGGAATGGTTGAAGAGTCAAATGTTTTGGCATTTCGTCCTGAGAGGATGAATCGAAAGAATTTTTAATCAGAGCTCTAGAGTTTTGTTCATCCCTCGCCGTAATAATATCTCGGGGTTTGCAGCGATAACTTGGTATATCTACTATACGACCATTGACTAAAATATGTCTATGGTTAACCAATTGACGGGCTCCAGGAATAGTCGGAGCCATACCCAATCGAAAAAGGATGTTATCCAAGCGCATTTCAAGTAATTGGAGTAAAACCTGACCTGTTGACCCCTTGGCTTTGCCGGCGATACGAACGTATTTAAGCAATTGTCGTTCTGTAAGACCATAATGAAAACGCAACTTTTGTTTTTCTTCTAGACGAATACGATATTGAGATTTTTTACCGGAACGTGATTGGTTTCTAAGATCACTTCCGGCTCTAGGCCTTTTATTAGTTAGTCCCGGTAAAGCTCCCAGGCGGCGTATTTTTTTGAAACGAGGTCCCCGGTAACGCGACATAAAGACTCCTTATTCTTATTTATATTGAATTCTTATTGATGAAATTTCATTTTACAGAATAAACCTAAACTAAAACTGAACTAAATGATAAATGAAGCGAAGTTTACGGAAGTAGTGTACTTGTACTCTAAAGAATAATTAGATGAATAAATATCCAGACCTTTCTATTCTATATATATTCTATATCTATATATATATATATATTCTATATAAAGATTCTATATAGATAAAAAATAGATAAAAGGGATTCTTTTCATGGCATAGTTGTAAGTTCCTATAAGATAAAAAATATATTTTTCGATATTATTTGATTTCGGATTTCAAAAGGGCATTCTCAATCATGTAAAAACTCGAAGAAAATAAATAGAGAAAAGCCGGCTATCGGAATCGAACCGATGACCATCGCATTACAAATGCGATGCTCTAACCTCTGAGCTAAGCAGGCTCACATAAGATAAATTATACCTGCATAGGGATTCAATAAACTATTGTTAGCTATTAATTAATATACTTATATTTGCATTCTTGGCGATTCCTATTAGCTAGTCATAATGAATATGACTATCGAAAAAATATAATATAGAATTGAAAGGAAATATTCAATACTCATACTTACCATAGACCATAGAATATAACGATTAATCTATCGATATATAATTTTAGTTTTTTTTCTCACGTCACAATTATATAGTACAATTCTATAGTATAGCATTTAATATTAAAAAATATTTGATTCGATCTATTTTTAGATTAAATCATTTTCGTTTTTGCTTTCAAATGATATTTGAAAGTCTTTTTATT